AAATTGAAGATTTAGTTACGATTGGAAATAGACTTTTCTATCTTTATCCATGGATCCCTTACTTATACTTATTCAATTGGAAAGATTGATCCAATTCCAAATTCACAAAAATTATGTTTCGTAATTTCATAATCCAAATTTGAAATTTCTAATTGACCCTTGGATACAAATCACGAGAATGGATATTCTTCCTCGAATCTTTCATTTAGAGGTAAAGGATTCAAATGAAATCCTTTTAAGAAATAAAGTTTTTGATCAGAATATGAATGAAACTGAAGAACCCCTTAACTATTAAGAGGATTAATAGAACGAATCGCACTTTTACCACTAAACTATACCCGCTACAATACGATTATTGTATAGAAATGGGACTTTTGTCGAACAAGGGAATCGGACGTAATCAATATAGGACAGAAATAAAAAAAATCATGAAATGCAAATTAGAGCTTAGAGTATTGACGTGTTTGTTAGGAGTCCTAATGAAATTAGAAAAAGAGGACTTATTTTGTTTAAAAATAAAAAACGAAATTGAATAACTAAATAAAATAACAAATTTGGTTCTTGAAGGAGTTTTGACAGATACGGTTCGACAAAACAATTTAAGCCATAACATAAAATGCATTGTGCAAAAAAAAATACATCGTTCTGTTTTTCCCTTTTTTCGAGTATCCAGTAAAAGTAAATTAAATAAAAAAAAAAGAAGAAGAAACAAAAGAATAATAAAGAATAAGAAATGACACCTTGATTCCATCTAAATCATTTTTTTATGATTTGGCGGTATGGTTCATTGGAACAAAAAAAGGCCCGGCTGGGTACTGACCAGACCAGGCCGTGAAAATAAAAAAAAAGCCTTTTGTAATTTTGTAAAGAGATATTCTTTATTTTTTTCTATTTTGATTCGAGATATCTCTTTCGGGGCCATTCTTTATTTTAATTTTTAATTTTATAGAAATAAAAAATGGAATTCCTGATAAAAGTTGTATCCATCTGTATAATACAATACAAAATACAATAAAAAAATATATAAGCTATATAATAAAGTTAAAGTAAAGAAGGGCCTTTTTTTCAAGCATTATCTTTTGTGTAATGTAACATAGTAATTATTATTATTATTTTTTTTTTCAATTAGGAGAGATGGCTGAGTGGATTAAAGCGTCGGATTGCTAATCCGTTGTACGAGCTATTCGTACCGAGGGTTCGAATCCCTCTCTTTCCGTTTCCGTCGCTGACTGGGTATCTTTCAAATTCGAATTTAGCGAACCCTTTTGCTTTTTTTTTATTTGACTAGTTAAAGATGTAGAATAGATAAAATCAAATCCTAAAAACATTTCTAAGAATAAAGTAAAGAAAAATTTCTTATTTTTTAGTCTTCACGTCCAGGATTACGCCCTGGATCATTAGATAGGAACCCGAAGATGAAGAGAGAAACAAAGAATATAACTACGGTGTAAACAAAGAGTTTGAGAGTAAGCATTACACAATCTCCAAATTTTTTTTTGGGGGGGGGAAGAGAATAGATTCTCTATTTTTATACTACATATTCTATTTTGACACCAAGAAATGAAACGGTTTTTCAAATTGATAGAAATACAAAAGAGTTTTTATTTTTCGAAATTAACACAATTTGACTTCGATATTGTGGCGGACTCTAATAGGGTCTTTCAGTGAAAAAAAAAGGGGTCAGAATCGTGAAATGGGGAAATCTAAATTTATCGTGTCTGCCCAAGAATTTTACTGTTTTACTTGAGGGTTCATTCAAATTGGAAGACTCATCTGGTCTTATCAATTGTTAGAATTTTTTTTTTTCTCGAGCTTGAATAAATCATGAATTTTTCTCGGACACTATTAACGATCTTATCGAAAACTTACAGCAGCTTGCCAAACAAAGGCTAAGAGAAAAAAGAGAAGAGGTATTACTGGCATAACATCTACAATTGGATTCAAAAAAGCGTACGCCTCGGGTAATTTGCCGAATAAAAAACTACTCGAATAAAGGGCAGAATTAAGAAAGATATAGATCAAACTAAAGGTATTAAGCATAACAAACATTTTGTTCTTGGAGATAATTGTATTTTGATTGAGTTAAAAATATGTTATTGATATAAGCTAAAAATGACGAAAAGAAAGTAAGGTAGACAAAAAAAAAATACTTCTTTGAACCGAACCAATCAAAACAAAAATCCTTCAATTCTCACAAGAGAATAGAAGAAATCATACTTTCATACAATATCTTAATTGAATTCTATGTAATGATCAATAAATGGAGTTTAATTCTGCATCTACTTGTGTCAAAATCTTAAAAAAAAGAATCTACTTTATTCCGTAGAGATTTGGCCGGGAATTGACGAACAACCAATATTAGTGTTTATTAGTATCGAATAGAAAAGAAATTCAAATGGGGCGTGGCCAAGCGGTAAGGCAACGGGTTTTGGTCCCGCTATTCGGAGGTTCGAATCCTTCCGTCCCAGAGCGACCTCTTATATATATCCGAATATCAGACTCCAAATTACTTTTTTGAGCAACCTCTCTTTCAGAGTATAATTTTTTTAAGAGTCTAATTTTTGATAAAATGGACTTCTTGTTTCGAATTTTCAAAACTCTTCTCTGAATAAGATGTTTTTTCATAAATTGAATCGAGTTCAAATAATACGAAAATAAAACGGAATCCATTTGTGATCCAAGTAAGATGGCAACATAGATCACAAGAGTTTGAATTCAAAAAAAGTCGGATGGGCCCTCCCCCTCCCTTTCACTTTGATATGTAAGTGAGTGGCTTAAAAAATCCTTACATACCCTACCTCCGTGAATTTGCAAGGATACATTCTAAATCGAAATGCGAAAACCTCTATCTTTCTCTCTATCTTTCTTATATTTTTTTTTAATAAGACAGCCCCGATTTTTTATTTCATTTCTTGAAATCTAAACAAGAGGGTATTCGTGGTACTGTTTGAATTCAATCAATGGAATTAAGTTTCTAAGACCGGTTTAGGGTAAAAGAACAATTATAGTAAAGAATGATGTAATCTGGACCCTTTTGTCTTTTTATCTATACAAAAGAGTCTAGCATCCCGTATCAAATAGGATCCTATTTTTATTTATGATTAATCATCCCCCAGAATGAATTGGGAGTGGGGTCCATACGAGTTAGTGAGCGATGTAAGATCTCATAATCAATCGAGTTTCATATGGGTGAATTTTCTTTGAGCTGGAGGTATTTGATGTTTGGCTCTAATTAATAATTGGAAATGTATTTAATCATAATTAATAATTGAGACGGGGTCCATTCATATATCTTCATCCTCTATATTTACTTTTTACTTTATTTTCTTTTTATTTTTATTCGTGTTCTTTTTTGTTTTATTTAGAAATAAAAAGAAATATTGCATTCATGCAATAAAATTAAAATAGAGGGTGAAATTAAATTCTTACTGAGGCTTCTTCCTCATAAATTAACTAACTATTCCTTTCATATCGAAGGAAAAAGGACTGGGTATTGACCGAAGCAATGACTATTCATGATTCCATAATTGAATCAATTACATACCGGTTCAAAACTAGAAAAATGTTATGGTAAAACTTCGTTTGAAACGATGTGGTAGAAAGCAACGTGCGACTTGAAGGACACGATCCGCTGTGGATTTTTTTTTATCCGCCATTTTAGATTGTAGATTATCTAGAAATGAATGGGCTCTTGGCTCGACATACTTTGTTCTGTTCTACTAGAATTCTCGTTTTTTGTTGGGGTGTAGTGTAAATAGGACATGATGGAGCTTGAGTAGAAAGTATTTGTTCATTTCGCAGGGGCAAGGATCTAGGGTTAATACCAATCAATAAGTTGTAACAAACTTCGTAAGTATATTTTTGATATATAAATCGAAAGAATCCGATTCGAGCAATTTTGAAATCCAAAACGACAATTTGTTGGAATTGGTAAAACTCTTTCGATGAAAAGTGTATCATGCAGGAATCAATTGTTCGTATGATTCTTTGATAGAAAAAAATCGCAAAAAGGGGTGTGTTGCCGCCATTTTTGAAAACGAAAGATCACCGAAGTAATGTCTAAACCCAATGATTCAAGGCAAAGATAAAAAGGATCCTGGAACAAGGAAATACCGTTTCAATTGTCTCAACAATTAGATCAGAATGGGAATTAAGAATCAAAAAATCGATTCGAAACGAGACAAAAAAAAAGGGGTTAGAGACCACTCAAAAAAAGAAATCCCTAAAGATTTTCTTTTGGGCTATTTAAAAGTTATCCAACTTGAGTTATGAGAGTACGAATGCTTTTTTTTTTTCGAAAAAGAAGGACTTAAATCACACAATTTCTAATCATTTTTTCTCGAGCCGTACGAGGAGAAAACTTCTTATACGTTTCTAGGGGGGGTATTGTTCATCTACATCTATCCCAATGAGCTGTTTATCGAATCGTTGCAATCGATGCTCGATCCCGAAGAGAGGGAAGAGATCTTCGGAAAGTGGGTTTTTATGATCCGATAAATAATCAAACCCATTTAAATCTTCCTGCTATTTTAGATTTCCTTGACAAGGGCGCTCAACCTACAGGAACGGTTCATGATATTTCAAAGAAGGCTGGGGTTTTTAAGGAACTTCATCTTAATTAAACGAAATTGCATCGAGGGTATAGAATAAAAAAAGAGGGTGTGGATGACTCCTATATAGTTTTGTATAACTTTTTCTTTACGACTCCCCCCTTTTTTGTTCTATTCATACCTACTTTTTATTCCTATTTAATATTGCTCCCATAAAGTATCATGTTCTGTAAGTATAAGGACAAAAAAAATAAGCAGAAGAACAAAAATCAATTTTATTGCTAGAATTTTATTGATATAAGATGCATATAAAAAAGATCAAATGAATACAACGAACTAATTGGATCGAGAAATCGAAAATTTACATTAATCGCAATCGAAACGGGGCGTTTTATAGTTTGTCGTTGTAAATCTATTAACAAATCACAAAACAAGGGATTCAACTTGTTTATTTTACTTATATTGATTGATTGAATCAATGTCAACCCGAGATTTTTTTTTTTTTTTTTTATTCTTTCAGCTATAGCTATGTATCCATTTGTATTTATGTATAGTAAATATGTAGTGCAAATCTAACGCAAGTTCTTTCTTTTTCTTTTCGATTTTTTTTCAAAAGCATTTCTAAATTTCTAAATTATTTCTTTTCTATATTATTTATTTATTTCATTTTCTAATTTTTTTTTTATTTTAATTAAATTAATAAATTCATTCTTTTTGTTTTCGCTATTTTATTTTTTTAGATTCTTTTCTTAACATTAATATTCAACATTCACCGTCATATTGACAACAACGTATCGAACAACTATAATTCGATCGTGGATAAGGATAAACGGATCCATTTATCTCCGTACCTATTTATCCCCGTAACAGAGGTTTTGTTTTTTTCTTTACTTCATTCAAAATTAAAGTAATGGGTTCGCTGGATTCGCTGTTATACAAGAAGTTTTTTTTTAAGTTCCCAATCGATTCTAAATTTTGTTAGTTGATTTCTTGCTAATTTAATATTTTGATTCCGTTGTGCAATTTCATTTCTTTTCTTTTATTTCTTTTTTATTCCGATTGTATCCACCCATTCGAATTATTCGGGTTGCTAACTCAACGGTAGAGTACTCGGCTTTTAAGTGTGGCTAGCATCTTTTACACATTTATATGAAACAAAGGATTCGTCCATACCATCGGGAGAGTTTGTAAGACCACGACTGATCCTGAAAGGAATGAATGGAAAAACCAGCATGTCGTATCAATGGAAAATTTTGAGAATACTTTATTCTGATTCAATGGCTTCAAAACAGGGTTTGAATTGTTGGCGCAGAACAAAAAATTGAATTCAAAGTTGGGTCGAGTGAATAAATGGATAGAGCCTTATGGTTCCAATTCTCGGGAAATAAAAAGGAACGAGCTTCTCTTCTGAATTGAATTTGAATAATTCCCCGATCTAATTAAACGTTAAAAAGATATTAGTTCCTAATGCGGGGAAGGGGTTTTCCGTGAGTCGATTAGCGATTTTTTTAATGAGTCCTAACTATGAGTTTGTCCCTATTATGGGTTGGAGATGAATGTGTAGAAGAAGCAGTATATTGATAAAGATATTTTGTTTTCCAAAATCAAAAGAGCGGTTGGATTGCAAAAATAAAGGATTTCTAACCACCTATTTATACTATAACAAACATAAACCAATTCAAAAATGAGAAAATCGAGAATCCGGTAATGAGTTTACCCGTTTCCAAGGTATCCATTTTTTTTTTTACTACAATACTTTGTTTTGACTGTATCGCACTATGTATCATTTGATAATCCAATAAATACCTTACCTTTTGTTGCAATCTAATTTCAAATGAAAGAATATCAAATCCATTTAGAACTAGATAGATCTCAGCAACACAACTTCCTATACCCACTTCTTTTTCGAGAGTATATTTATGCACTTGCTCATGATCACGGTTTAAATAGATCGACGATTCCGTTGGAAAATGGGGGTTATGACAATAAATCTAGTTCACTCAGTGTGAAACGTTTAATTAGTCGGACGTATCAACGGATTCATTTGAGTATTTATGCTAAGGATTCTAATCCAAATCACTTTATTGGACACAACAATAAATTTTATTCGCAAATGATATCGGAGGGATTTTCAGTCATTGTGGAAATTCCATTTTCCCTACGATTAGTAGCTTTCTTAGAAGGGAAAGAAAAAGAAATGGCGAAATCTCATAATTTCCAATCAATTCATTCAATATTTCCTTTTTTCGAGAACAATTTCTCACATTTACACTATGTCTTAGATGTACTAATACCCTACCCCATTCGCCCGGAAATCTTGGTTCGAACCTTTCGCTATTGGGTAAAAGATGCCTCTTCTTTACATTTATTGCGATTCTTTCTTCATGAGTATTTTAATTTGAATAGTCTTATTACTCCAAAGAAATCAAATTCCATTTTTTCAACAAGTAATCCAAGATTTTTCTTGTTCCTATATAATTCTCATGTATATGAATATGAATCAATCTTCTTTTTTCTCCGTAACCAATCTTCTCATTTACGATCAACATCTTCAGGACTCCTTTTTGAGCGAATTTCTTTTTATGGAAAAGTAGAAGATCTTGTCCAAGTCTTTGTTAATGATTTTCAGGACTACTTATGGTTGTTCAAGCATCCTATCATGCATTATGTTAGATATCAAGGAAAATCCGTTCTGGCTTCAAAAGATATGCCTCTTCTGATGAATAAATGGAAATATTACCTTGTCAATTTATGGCAATGGCATTTTCACGTGTGGTCTCAACCCGGAAGGATTCATATAAACCACTTATACAAAGATTATATCGACTTTCTGGGCTATCTTTCCAGGGGGCGACTAAATACTTTGGTGGTGCGGAGTCAAATGCTAGAAAATGCATTTTTAATCGATAATGCTATGAAGCAGTTCGAGACAACCGTTCCAATTATTCCT